TTAAAGATAGTAACGGGGACAGTTATTCTATATATTTTGATATTGAAAATCATATTTTTGAGATTGATAATGATCATCCTTGTAGTGAACTAGAAAGTTCTTTTTATCGGAATTCTAGTTATCTGAATAATGGATCTAAGAGTAAGAATCCCGACCACGATCATTACATGGATGATACTCAGTATACTTGGAATAATCACATTAATAGTTGCATTGACAGTTATCTTCAGTCTCAAATCTGTATTGATAGTTACATTGTAAGTGGTAGTGACAATTCCAGTAACAATTACATTTCTAGTTCCATTTGTGGTAAAAGTGGAAATAGTAGTAAAAAAACCGGAAGGAGTATACGACAAAGTTCTACTAATCTGGATGTAACTCAAAAATACAAGCATTTGTGGGTTCAATGCGAAAATTGTTATGGATTAAATTATAAGAAATTTTTTAAATCAAAAATGAATCTTTGTGAACAATGTGGATATCATTTGAAAATGAGTAGTTCTGATAGAATCGAACTTTCGATCGATCGGGGTACTTGGGAGCCTATGGATGAAGACATGGTTTCTCTGGATCCCATTCAATTTCATTCGGAGGAGGAGCCTTATAAAAATCGTATCGATTCTTATCAAAGAAAGACAGGATTAACCGAGGCTGTTCAAACAGGCATAGGGCAATTAAACGGTATTTCCGTAGCAATAGGGGTTATGGATTTTCAGTTTATGGGGGGTAGTATGGGATCCGTAGTCGGGGAGAAAATTACCCGTTTGATTGAATATGCTACTAAAGAATTTCTACCTCTTATTATAGTGTGTGCTTCCGGAGGGGCACGTATGCAAGAAGGAAGTTTGAGCTTGATGCAAATGGCTAAAATATCTTCTGCTTTATATGATTATCAATCAAATAAAAAGTTATTCTATGTACCAATCCTTACATCTCCTACTACTGGTGGGGTGACAGCCAGTTTTGGTATGTTGGGGGATATCATTATTGCCGAACCCAATGCCTACATTGCCTTTGCGGGTAAAAGAGTAATTGAACAAACATTGAATAAAACAGTACCCGAAGGTTCACAAGCGTCTGAGTATTTATTCCAGAAGGGTTTATTCGATTTAATCGTACCACGTAATCCTTTAAAAGGCGTTCTGAGTGAGTTATTTCAACTCCACACTTTCTTTCCTTTGAATCAAAATTAGAACATTAAGTCCATTATTTTGAGCAAACAAGTAATTCCTTTATCGGAATACAAGTGAAATTGAGACGAATGAGTTTTCTTTGTTGACATAAAATCTAATTGTATAACGAATCAAAAGTCACATAAAATCGGAAATCTGACCCTTTTTCTATATTCCTGATTATTGATCAAGAAGTCTCTATTAACAAGATAAAAGATGAAATTCTTTTTTTCGTGAAATTTGGCAAATAAAAAAATTTTCTTCTCGTCATATATAATTAAAAAAATTAAAATCTAGAAAATATAGTATAGAATTTTTTATCTTTCTATAGCGTACGATAATCCTATTTTGACTAAGAATCCCTGCTGGATGGGATTCTAACAAACCCTTGAATCAATATAAATTAAAAAAAACTTTTTGCCTAGTGAATGAAATTCGAAGACAAGAGCAAAAAATGAAGAAAATAATATCTCATCCATATCCTCTCAAATTTTTCATGTAGAAAGATGAAAAACTACATTATATACTCACTTAGACTTAGATATATATTATTTTTAATTAATAATTAATTAAAAATAGATATAGATATTAAAATTTTAAGTAGTAATAATTCCAATTTAGAATTATTAAATTCTAATCAAATTCAAATTATTATAATTATTATAATATAAATTTATAATATAAATATAAATACTATATTATTATTTTATATAATAATATTATATTTTTATTATATAATATAATAATATTATATTTTTATTATATAATATAAGTAAGATATAAGATTATATAAGTAAGATATAAGTATAATTATTATATAAGTAAGATATAAGTATAATAAATAAATAAATTAAATATATATAAGATATAAGTATAAGTAAGATCTTTATATATATATATTATATAATATAAAATATAATAAGATAAGATATCTTTATATTATATTATAAATAATAAAATAAATATAAAATATTAATAATAATAACAGGTACAAATAGTAAATCGAGGTACCCATTCTATGACAACTTTTAATTTTCCCTCTGTTTTGGTCCCTTTAGTAGGCCTAGTATTTCCGGCAATCGCAATGGCTTCTTTATTTCTTTATGTTCAAAAAAACAAGATTGTTTAGAGCCGAGGGCGCAAAATATTATCTTTTTTTTTTTCAAAACTGACGCTTGTATCATAACACAGATATCCATTTAGCTAAATATGGTATAAGAGGCTTCCGTCGAAATCTCCCCAAAATGCTATTAGCTAGTTTCAAATAGACCCGAATCGGCGAATAGCTGAACTGTAAAGTAGGTCTATCTATATACATGTGGCTATCTTTAGTGAGTCATACGAAGGGTGTGTTATTAGTTTAGATCTAACCAATTTAATGAATTACTTCTAAAGGTTCACATCAAACTAGTGCTAGTTGATGCGAGTTACTTCGGAAATAAACGGCAAATTCATTTGGGGTATTCTCTCAATTGCAAAAAAAGCAACCGGATCAAGTATGAGTTGTCGATCAGAACATATATGGATAGAACCTATAACGGGGGCTCGAAAAACAAGTAATTTCTGCTGGGCTGTTATCCTTTTTTTAGGTTCATTAGGATTCTTGTTGGTTGGAACCTCGAGTTATCTTGGTAGAAATTTGATATCTTTATTTCCGTCTCAGCAAATAGTTTTTTTTCCACAAGGGATTGTGATGTCTTTCTATGGGATCGCGGGTCTTTTTATTAGCTCCTATTTGTGGTGCACAATTTCGTGGAATGTAGGTAGTGGTTATGATCGATTTGATAGAAAAGACGGAATAGTGTGTATCTTTCGTTGGGGATTCCCTGGAAAAAATCGTCGGGTCTTCCTCCGATTTCTTATAAAAGATATTCAGTCCGTCAGAATAGAAGTTAAAGAGGGTATTTATGCTCGTCGTGTCCTTTATATGGATATCAGAGGCCAGGGAGCCATTCCATTGACTCGTACTGATGAGAATTTTACTCCACGGGAAATGGAACAAAAAGCTGCTGAATTGGCTTATTTCTTGCGTGTACCTATTGAAGTATTTTAAGAAATCAGCTGAGAAATTAATGCTTTCTCGCGGGAGGGCAAAAAAGCAAGAATCCTCTTTTTCTATAACATAACTTAATTGAGGTTTCTTCAGAACATTCATTCGAGTCAAAGCAGACATATATGGAACAAGTATAAAAAAACCTTTTTGGGGGATCTTTTATATGTATCGAAATATACACATACACAACTCAATTATATATTAAAAATAAGAAAAAAAGAAAATCTCATAATCAACCATTTCGAAATAAGGAAATTCCCCCTTTTTAGTTGTTGGAATTGAAACTTTAGATTCAGATAGATCATATCTTGTAATTTTTTTGAAGCTTCTTTTTAGACTTTTTGTGCTCCTTAATGACGAAAAATTTGGATCTCTTATAATGTAGCCAATTTATTTATGTCGTTTTTTGTCACTCATTTTTCACAATATTTTTCAGAAAATAACCTCAATTATTCTATCGATGACTACTCATAGTCAGTTAAATTTTTTCGAAATATTAGAGGTTTTTTTATATAATGATAGAAAAGGAGAATGATAGAAAAGGAGTTCTTTTGTCTCAAAATCTGAATACTATTCATATTCATTATTTAAAGTGGTTTTTCCGGGCGTTCATCGAAAAGAGATATATGCTTCGAATTTGACTGATTGAGATATAGGGAAACAATTTTTATTATATTATTTATTCATATATATATATTCATTCGAATTTTTCATCTTTTTCCGTATTTTTTTTCTAGATTCAAGGCCTAACCACGAAATCACAAATAAAAAAGAGTGAATAGATTCATAGGTTTGATAACTTGTAATAGAACTGATGCGTGAGAGAAATATTAGATTACATAGAGTCGACGAATGAGATGGGTTCATTAACAATTCACAGATGAAAAAATGGCAAAAAAGAAAGCATTCACTCCTCTTTTATATCTTGCATCTATAGTATTTTTGCCCTGGTGGATTTCTCTCTCCTTTCAAAAAAGTCTGGAATCATGGGTTACTAATTGGTGGAACACTAGGCAATCCGAAACTTTTTTGAATGATCTTGAAGAAAAGAGTATTCTAGAAAAATTCATAGAATTAGAGGAACTCCTCTTCTTAGAGGAAATGATCAAGGAATACTCGGAGACACATCTACAAAACCTTCGTATAGGAATTCACAAAGAAACAATCCAATTAATCAAGATACACAACGAGGGTCGTATTCATACGATTTTGCACTTCTCGACAAATATAATATGTTTCATTATTCTAAGTGGTTATTCTATTTTGGGTAATAAAGAACTCGTTATTCTTAATTCTTGGGCTCAAGAATTCCTATATAACTTAAGTGATACAATAAAAGCTTTTTCTCTTCTTTTATTAACTGATTTATGTATCGGATTTCATTCGCCCCATGGTTGGGAACTGATGATTGGCTTTGTCTACAAGGATTTTGGATTTGTTCATAATGATCAAATTATTTCTGGCCTTGTTTCCACTTTTCCAGTCATTCTAGATACAATTTTAAAATATTGGATTTTCCGTTATTTAAATCGCGTATCTCCGTCACTTGTAGTGATTTATCATTCAATGAATGACTGAAAAATTATCTACCTAATCCAATTATAATGTTTCTTACTTTGCAGTTGTACATAAGCAAAGCATTGAAAATCGCTTTCTATTTCTACCCATCCCGGAGATTCATCCTATATTCCTATATATATTAATATTAATCGAGTCAAAACAAATTATTCCAGTAAATAACAGAATCGTGGATAGGAAACTCCATTAGTGACCTA